CCCACCAGTACCCGTAACCCAGCAAAGAAAGTACATTACATAGTCCGTTTTAGGGATTGGCGACTTACCCCCATTCAGTGACTTTGGCACTGGGCGTTCTCAAAAAGGGTACTCTCGGGTCGGGTGAATTAGAGAATAGACAGACGTCTGTTGGCATTCCAGCCTTCCTTCTCCTTTCAGGGCCTATCCGAAAGATCTTGGTCGTGAATATCTGAATAGGACGAACCCGCCTCCGTGGATATCTTTGCTTCGGAACAAAACAATTAGAATTAGGCTCGGTCAACTGGAATGTGTATTATCCATATGGGAGATCTTCCAATTGAGAAGATCCATCGACCTGAGACGAAGAGAAAGGTCTATCTATTTTCTTTAGTTCTTCAATGAAACCAATGATTCGTTATTGGTTTCATTGAAGAACTTTTTTGATGTAGCGAGTAATAGGCTCTTTCGCCGTTCAATAATTCTTGTTTAGGCAGTTCATATCATCCACACATAGTGATCTAAGATTTCAATTCTTCCATGTTTCAGCAGTAGCATATTGTTCCATGGAGCTAAGGCCAAAAAGATGGAAGAAACAAGTGTTTCCGCGACTCTACCATCCGGCCAATTCTGTTCCACTGAATCCCCCTTTCATGGGGCATGGGCACATATCTTTATGGCTAAGGAATGGGGAATCTTTCTCCTGTTACATGAATCAAATGCTTCATTTCATCCGGGAAAAGCCATCTCTTTCTCAACAATGTCTTTGTCATTTGATCCAATAGCGTTCCGTTAGATAGGAACAGATTTGATAAATACTGATAACTCTCGGATAGAGTATTAGAACGGAAAGATCCATTAGATAATGAACTATTGGTTCTAAACCATCTCTGGCGATGAATCAACAATTCGAAGTGCTTTTCTTGCGTATTCTTGATGAACCAACGTTTATATATATTATATATAGATGTAGAAGAATTTGTTTGGGAAGCAATAAGCCCCTTTGACATCTCTTCATCTGCAAAGAATTCTCGACGTGAAAACAAGGGCTGATCTTTGAATAGGGAAAAGAATGGATCCGCAGGGTCCCAAATGAATTGGCTTATTCGAAAAAAGCCTTGTTCTTTGGAAGATCTATCTCGTGTCTGGTACTGCATGGTTCCACTCTGCAAGAACTCCGAATCATTCTCTTGAAGTTCATCCTCTTTATGAGAAATGATCCGTTTGCCCCGAAATGACCCAGTCCAATAGGGAAATCCCAATTCAGTGGGCCTTTCGATACAATCAAATAGATTGCCACAAGGGCGCCATATTCTAGGAGCCCAAACTATGTGATTGAAGAAATCCTCCTCTATCTGTTGCGGATCGAGGGCCCCTTCTTCAAACCCCGATTCGTATTTTTCATATAGAAATCTCTGATCAACGATAGAACAAGATCCCTTTTGCATCATATCTAACCGATTCCTTGGTTCGGACCGAAGAAGTAATGTCACTCGATTCTTATCAAACTGACTGCAATCTTTTTCTGTCCGTGAGGATCCCGCCAGAGCCAGAGCGCCTTCTACTTCTAATAGTAATAATAGTAATAGGCCATGAACTAGATCAGAATCATTCTCAACGAATCCATAAGAAGTGATCCAATTCTTTTCATTGGGTCTGGATGAAGACCAAAGATCTTGAGCGACCGATCCGGCAGAACAACTCAAAAGATAAAGAAGTATCGTGAATTTCTTCATGCTCGTTCCAAGTTCGAAGTACCATTTGTACAAATAAGAATCCCCTCCCATACTTGATTTCTTCTTCATATAGATAGATATAGGATCTATGGGGCAATTACTTAGAAGTACATTTTGTGCAACAGCCCTTCCTATCTGATAGAAAAGGATCCCATGATCCTGAACCGATCTTATATGGGATCGAAAATCCCAAGTTTTTCTATGAAGAGCTGATCTAATTGTATTAGTTTCTATAATGGATTTCTTCTGTGTAATACTAATTGATAGGGCCTCGTTGATAAGTGCTACAAGATCTCGCGCATTGGAACCCATGGTTATGGACCCGAATCCGTTAGTATGGAACATCCTCTTTTCCAAGTGAAATCCCCTAGTATATGAAAGAATGAAAAAGTGCTTTCGTTGTTGTGGAAGAAGAAGCCTTCGTATCTTAATGCATGTATTGAATTTCTTCGGAGCTATTAGAGCGGGATCCACTTTTTGGGGAATATGAGTCGAAGCAATAACAAGAATCTTTCCAGTGGAACATCTTTCACAATCCCTGGAGAGATAGTTCTCTAATAGACCGAGGGATAAGTAATTCGACTCATTCACATGCAGATCATGAATGTTTGGAATCCATATTATGCAAGGAGACATTGCTTTTGCTAATTCGAATTGAAGGGTGATATCAATATCAAATTGGTCTCTTTTTGGCGTCATATACGTCATATACATAGTTAGCAGCTTCGTATCAATATCAAGGTCATCCTCACTATCATCAATATTGATATCGTCACTATAATCAA